AAAGGATCGATTCTTTTTTTGTCTTAGTTTCCAAATTAAAGCATAGGAGTGTCTTATTCTGGTCTGAATTGCATCTTTATATATCTTATTTATATACTCTATACTATACTCTATTTAATTTACTGCAATATAGATTTGAAATCGATTTAGATTCTATATTTTTTATGATTTATTAATAGTTAAGATATTATTGATGGAATTATTATGCATGTAAAGTTTATTTTATGTGAGCCCGCTTAGCTCAGAGGTTAGAGCATCGCATTTGTAATGCGATGGTCATCGGTTCGACTCCGATAGCCGGCTTTTCTCTATTTTTTCTTTTCTATGTTTTTTTATATGTTGGTATATTTTGTATACCATACTATATATATTATTTATTATTCTATATTTCTATTATTCTATATTTCTATTCTTTTTTTTTTCATGTTCGATTTTTTATACTAATAATTACTTAATCTTAATATTTTGGTTATTATAAAATTTTGATAAATAGAATTTCTAAATTAGTCTAAATTGTAAATAAAAAATTTTAAGCCTTTTTTTTTATTTTTTTTATATTTATTTAGATAAAATAAAAAATGAAATATTAACTAAACTTAAATAGATACAAGAATTTATACATATACACTAAATACAATTAAGTACAATTAAGAATTAATTAATAGACTAAATAATTAATATACTAAATACAATTCAAATAATTATAAAAGATTTCATTTCAAAAAAAAAAGAATGAATATTAATACAAAAAAAGCAGGAGGAACTTCGGATACGTACATCTTTCATCTCGCTATTCCTTCTAGTGCCATTATTCGTTCTAGTACAATTAATAGAATGCTTCAGGGGATTTCGCTTCATTTATCATTTAGTTCAGTTTTAATTTCTAAAAAAAAATGAAATATCAATAACAATAAATAAGGAGTCTTTATGTCACGTTACCGAGGGCCTCGTTTCAAAAAAATACGACGTCTGGGGGTTTTACCAGGACTAACTAATAAAAAGCCTAGGGATCTTAGAAACCCATCACGTTCCGGGAAAAGATCTCAATATCGTATTCGTCTAGAAGAAAAACAAAAATTACGTTTTCATTATGGTATTACAGAGCGACAATTACTTAAATACTTTCGTATCGCTAGAAAAGCCAAAGGGTCAACAGGTCAGGTTTTACTCCAATTACTTGAAATGCGTTTGGACAACATCCTTTTTCGGTTGGGTATGGCTCCGACTATTCCTGGAGCCCGCCAATTAGTTAATCATAGACATATTTTAGTTAATGGTCGTATAGTAGATATACCAAGTTATCGTTGCAAACCTAACGATATTGTTATGGCAAGGGATAAGCAAAAATCCAAAGCTCTCGTTCAAAATTATCTAGATTCATCTCACAGCGAGGAATTACCAAAACATTTGACTCTTCACCCATTCCCATATAAAGGAGTAGTCAATCAAATAATAGATAATAAGTGGGTCGGTTTGAAAATAAACGAATTGCTAGTCGTAGAATATTATTCCCGTCAGACTTAAGTCTACCTTAAAAAAAAAGGTTTAGAAAAGGTTTCGGAAAAATAAGCCCCCCTTCGCCAAACAAAATTTATTTAAGATTAAGATAAGGAGTTTGATCCGGATTTTTCCCATTCATGTAGCATAGATCGACAGAGATCTTTTTATTTCTTGTCGACCTTATTCCCTAATTTTAGATATCGCAGCAATTAAATTAGAAATCGAAACTATATATAAACTATATATAATATATATCTAGAATATATATAAAGATAGAAAGAAGGATCTACCTCTTGGTTGATTTGTTACGGTCAACGATGTTGGTGAGTTGGGTGAAGGTACGGAAAGAGAGGGATTCGAACCCTCGGTAAACAAAAGTCTACATAGCAGTTCCAATGCTACGCCTTGAACCACTCGGCCACCTCTCCTACACAACAATTATGACCCAGGAACAGAATGAATAGCGAGTTATTCATATTTTTGTTTGGGTTGGCTAGGTAAGGTACAACTAACCAATTCTAACTAAAAAAATATCCCATTTTTGATAAAGATCTTTATTTCAATTCAAAATTCAAGGCTCGGGTCGGGGATTCAAATAAAAAAGTTTTTCTTGTGAAAGGCTATAGTAAAAAGATATATTGTTCATATTTGCGAAGATGATGTTCCCACCCTTTTCTGATATAATATTTATATATACGGGATTAAATCAATGAATTGGAAGGAATCAACGGATTGGTGACTTTTTCTTTTTTCGACTATGATTAATGAATACCTTTCGATCATGATTCCCTTTAAACTTAAACGACGATTCCATAAAAATTCTAAAATTCCTTTCTTTTAAATTCAAGTTTTCACCAAAAAAATCGATTATTTCATAGATCGCTTACAAATTCATGACTCATCCTGGGTCTATTTGATTGTATAATGCACTATGCACATAACATAAACAAAATAGACGGTTATTCTATTTACTTACAAGAATCATTATTCGATTCTTTTTCCCCCCCTTTTTGGATAAAAATTCAATCAAAGCCTTTCGCCCGAATCTATAGGAAAAATTCCTCGATTCTTCATCTTCCATCAAATAGGACTAGTCCGCCCGTTGGTATACTACATTTTTGTTGGATGAATTCGAATCGTATTCAAATATTGATTATTGATTCCTGCAAAACAAAAAGGAGCAATTTGAGTCTTTGAATATGAGTAGTAGTAGAGGTTTCGTATCTTTACATTTTTTTTGATATAAATATTATATTGAATTTATTTTTTTTATGAATCTTTTTTATGCAATTTTGTATTGTACAATTCCTTTCTTTGTAGGACCATTCCCCCTAGGTAGGGGGAATGAAAAGAATTTTAGAATGGATTGGTACCTATGCCTAGATCACGGATAAATGGAAATTTTATTGATAAGACCTTTTCAGTTGTGGCCAATATTTTATTACGAATAATTCCAACAACTTCAGGCGAAAGGGAGGCATTTACCTATTACAGAGATGGTGTGATTTGATTCTTTTTTCCCCCAGTCTTTTGTATGAGATGTATGAGAAAGACAAAAATTTCGGGATAGAAAGAAAAACTATTATAATTTTGATAGATTATTGAAATAAATCTACGCTTGTTGAAGGTGAAGTTTAGAAATAGAACAATTCCTTCTGTCGTGTATCCCCGATTAATGCAGCCTCATATGCTTCCATTATCCATTTTAGTATTGAGCGAAAGGTTACACCTATCGGTTCTGTATTACAGGTCAATCCCACTCTACTAGTCCTAATAGGCAGCATAGGGGAAAAGCACTACACCTCGAAATCAACAAGACGAAAGCTTTGTTAAAAATGACTTACCCCCCTTCCTTATCTGGATTGGGACTTAAAAGAATGGTTGGGACAACAAATATCCATCTCGTTCGTACCTTGGATACCCATATAACCATCAAAGACTGTTGAAGTGACTAATTCCTGGAAATTAGGGGGCGTTGAGGACAAAGAAATTGTTGGAGTTACCATTTCTATCTAGTACCAACACGTTTGATGTTAAAAAAAGCTCCCGCGCAGGAAGGTTGGCTAGAAATTTCGTGCAAAAAAACTAGCCCCGCTCAATTCATAATGAGAATAATCGATACGTGGAATCAAAAACGATTGAAATATTCTCATTATGCATAGAAAGGAGGAGCCGTATGAGATGAAAATCTCACGTACGGTTCTGGAACGGAGATTCTTTTAATCGAATGACGACCGTAACGGATGTCAGCTCAATCCGAAGGAAATTATGCAGAAGCTTTACAGAATTATTATGAAGCTATGCGACTAGAAATTGATCCCTACGATCGAAGTTATATACTCTATAACATAGGCCTTATTCACACAAGTAATGGGGATCATACGAAAGCTTTAGAATATTATTTTAGGGCACTTGAACGAAACCCGTTCTTACCACAAGCGTTTAATAACATGGCCGTGATCTGTCATTACGTGCGACTATCTCCACTATAGAAAGATAAAAGGAAAGAAAAAAATCTTCTAGTAAAAAGAAAAAGAAAAAAGGCTCTCTACATATGCATCGTCACAAACAACGATTTTTATGAGCTGTAGCAAGGAACGAAACTTCATATGAGTCGAAAATATGAAGAAATAAAATATGCCTAGATACTTTATTCTATGGATAAAAAATCGAATTGATAGAGAAGAAGCACCGTAAAGATCAATTAACGAGGTTTGAGCTTAATACATTAAGAACTGCTTACTTATGCCATCCATAATAGAAGATAGATAAAAGTTAGTAATCTGCTTATGTAATAGAGGCGATCCACTAAGGTATTGAGCAGCGGTGTAGGATCAGATCCCAAAGATAGTAAGCTTTTCTTTCTTATGCAGGAAAGAAAGCCTTTTTCAAGGATTCTATATAAATTTAGATATGAAACCGAGATAGTTACCTTGCAGAAAATGTTACCGAAAAGAGGAAATGTCCATCCTTTATTCGTCTGAAGGTGGGATAAAAGATAAAACAAAAACGAATTCGAAATTTAAATTCAAGTTTGAAACTCATGCGATTAACTTCTTTTGGTTAACCCCCAGAAACCGAAAAGCGAGATAGATCTAGGTGAAATCTCATTCCGTTCGATAGGTAAAATGGATACCAAAAGAATTGACTGTTGAGCCGTATGAGTTAGGAAACTCTCAAGTACGGTTCTAAGGGAAGGATTCCTCTATTCCGACCGAGGAGAGCAGGCCATTCGACAGGGAGATTCTGAAATTGCGGAGGCTTGGTTCGATCAAGCCGCTGAATATTGGAAACAAGCTATAGCGCTTACTCCTGGTAATTATATTGAAGCACATAATTGGTTGAAGATCACGAGGCGTTTCGAATAAACAATTTCGAATTTTTTGGATGTTCTATTTGTTAGAATTAATTTAATTAATTAATGTTCTACCTATGAGTTAACTAAAATAGGATCATTCCTACGGGAAGAACCAATCAAAGAATTTCATTATATCCCTTCT